ATGTCTTCCCCTGCCGCACCTCTCGCATTTTTTCGATTTTTTACGGATTTAATTAATATACCGAAAGGTGTTTCCTCCTTTTTTCTTTAATAAATCTTAATTTCATTTCTATTGGGAAGCCTATAAATTTGAAATTGGCTTTGAATTTTATTTGGTCTAATCCGAAATGATTCTATCATTTCTGTAGGTACAATTCAATATAGATGAATATGAATATAGAGCATAGATATGCGACTTTCCTTTGTAATACTCAAAGGGTCGATTCTTTTTTTTCGCCTTAGTTTCTGAATAAGAATAATCTTTTTATGTTATTATGCTCTGGATTTCATTTTTATTGCTTTTTTAGTTATGTTTCGTGGGGCAGACCCCTAAAAAACATAACTAAAAAAAAATATCTTATATATCTATTAATGAATAGATATATAAGATTTTTTTTTCAAATTAATAGCCCTCATTATAGAATTATAGATATAATAAAAAAATTTAAATAGAATAAAATTTCGCTAGACGAAAAAAAATATATATAAATCGAAATAAACGAAAGAAAAAGCTTAAACTAAAATAGAGTTTTATGTATGTAGAATTTCATTTCTATGAGCCCGCTTAGCTCAGAGGTTAGAGCATCGCATTTGTAATGCGATGGTCATCGGTTCGATTCCGATAGTGGGCTTTTCTTTATTTTTATTTGTTGTATTTTCTTAGTCTTTTTTTTTCAAGAATAAAAAAATTAAAGTAAAGGGTGTTTTTATCCTTCGTCAAAAGGTTACTGATTTATTTTGTCGTATAAATTCCCAAATAGGAATAAAAGGAAAAACAAAGGGTTGAATCTTGGCATAACAAATCATGAAAAAGAATCCTTATGTTTTTTTTTTGTTTTTTTGACTTATACTTACATAGATTAATTAAAAAAGATCGAATGCATATATAAATGATATATCATATATACAATACAATGTAATCCGAAGATTTCTTTTAATTTGTAAAATAAAATGAAAATATAAAATAAATAAAGATAAAGGAGTCTTTATGTCGCGTTACCGAGGACCTCGTTTCAAAAAAATACGCCGTTTAGGGGCGTTGCCTGGACTAACAAATAAAAGGCCTAGGGCCGGAAGTGATCTTAGAGCCCAATCGCGTTCCGGGAAAAGATCTCAATATCGTATTCGTCTCGAAGAAAAACAAAAATTGCGTTTTCATTACGGTATTACAGAACGACAATTGTTAAAATACGTCCGTATCGCCCGAAAAGCCAAAGGGTCAACAGGTCAGGTTTTACTACAATTACTTGAAATGCGTTTGGATAACATCCTTTTTCGATTGGGTATGGCTCCAACTATTCCTGGCGCCCGCCAATTAGTTAATCATCGACATATTTTAGTTAATGGTCGTCTAGTAGATATACCGAGTTATCGTTGCAAACCCCAAGATACTATTACGGCAAAGGATGAACAAAAATCCAGAGCTCTAATTCAAAATTATCTTGATTCATCCCCTCCGGAGGAATTGGCCAAACATTTGACTCTTAACCCATTTCCGTATAAAGGATTAGTCAATCAAATAATAGATAGTAAGTGGGTCGGTTTGAAAATAAATGAATTGCTAGTGGTAGAATACTATTCTCGTCAGACTTAACCCTAACTAAACTACAAAGCAAAGGGTTCGGGCAATCTGGCCCTTTATCTTTCGTCAAAATAAATTGGCTTTAAGGATTAAAGTAAAAAGTCAGAGGTTTGATCTGAATTTTATCCCACTCACAGATTCTTTCCCATCTCGGATCTAACTGTTATGTTCTAATAATGGTATTTCATTTCTTGTTGTTTAATATTGATATCTTACAGTTAGGAATGTTGGTTTAAAATAAGGAAAGAGAGGGATTCGAACCCTCGGTAAACAAAAGCCTACATAGCAGTTCCAATGCTACGCCTTGAACCACTCGGCCATCTCTCCTACACAATTATTATTATGAATCAAAAACTGAAAAACTAGCGAGGCATTAATATTCCATTTTTGTTTAGATTAGGTATGACCAATCTAATAAAATTATTAGATTCTATAACTATAAAATATAAGTAGAGGCTTTCGATCTTTTTTTTTTTGAACTGAATCTGTTTTTATGTTATTTCGTACTGTACAAATCCTTTGTTTGGAGAATAATTTTACCACAAGAGGTAATGAAAATAATTATAGAATGGATTGATCCCTATGCCTAGATCGCGAATAAATGGAAATTTTATTGATAAGACCTTTTCAATTGTGGCCAATATCTTATTACGAATAATTCCGACAACTTCGGGAGAAAAAGAGGCATTTACTTATTACAGAGATGGTGTGACTTGATTCTTTTTTTCTGCTTCTAGTTTGATGAGAAAGACACACGATTCGAAACAGAAAGAACAAATATTCTTAATTCTATTCTATATTTAGTAAAATAACAAAAAAATCTACGCTTGTTGAAGGTGAAGTTTAGAAATAGAACAATCCCTTCTGTCGTGTATCCCCGATTGATGCAGCCTCAAATACGATAGCTTCAATTATCAAATTGAGTATTTTTTAGTATTGAGCGGAAGGTTACACCTGTGTGTTCTGTATTACAGGTCAATCCTACTTCCTAGTAATAAAGTCCCAATAGGCAGCATAGGGGAAAAAGCACTACACCTAGCAATCGACAACACGAAAGCTTTGTTAAAAATGACTTACGGAATCCCTTTTATTATCTGGATTGGGGCTAAAAACAATGGTTGGGACAACAAACATCCATCTCGTTGGTACTTTGGATACCCGTATAACCATCGAAGATTGTTGAAGTGACTATTTCCTGGAAATTAGGAGGCGTTGAGGACAAAGTAATTGTTGGAGCTTTAGTATCAAGGCGTTAGATGTTAGTACAAGTTCTTGCGCAAGAAGGTTGGCTAGCGATTTTTTGTAAAAACACTAGCCCCACTCAGTTCATAATGAGAATAAAAAATACATGGAATAATAAACGGGGTTGAAATATTCTCATTATGCATATTTAAAGGAGGAGCCGTATGAGATGAAAATTTCACGTACGGTTCTGGAACGGAGATTCTTTGAATCGAATGACGACCGTAACGGATGTCGGCTCAATCCGAAGGAAATTATGCAGAAGCTTTACAGAATTATTATGAAGCTATGCGACTAGAAATCGATCCCTACGATCGAAGTTATATACTATATAATATAGGCCTTATTCACACAAGTAATGGGGAACATACGAAAGCTTTAGAATATTATTTCAGGGCACTAGAACGAAATCCGTTCCTACCCCAAGCTTTTAATAATATGGCAGTGATCTGTCATTACGTGCGATTATCTCCACTATAGAAGGAAAAAGGGCTCACTACATACGCATCGCCTAAAATGACGATTTTTTGAGCTGTAGGAAAAAAACTTCATAGAAATTGAACTATGAAGAAATAAGAGATGCCTAGATACTTTTTCTATGTCGTCTATGGATAAAAAATTTAAATTGATAGAGAGGAAGCACCGTAAAGATCAATTAATGAGGTTTTGGGCCAATATATTAAGAAAAGAACTGTTTATTTATGCCTATATAAGATAGATAAAAGTTAGGAATTAACTTATGTAATAGAGTTGATCCACTAAGGTATTGAGCGGCGGTGTAGGATCAGATCCCAAAGATAGTAAGTCTTTTCTTTCTTACCTTTTTTATGAAGAAAAGTCTTTATCAAAGATTCTATATAAATTTCGATATGAAATCGAGATAGTTACCTTGCCGAAAGATAGGAGTAAATACCTATAACTTTATTTTTCAGCAGGTGGGAGAAAAGATAAAACTTATTTTTAATAAAATCAACTCTTATATATTATAAAAATGAACGTTTGAAACTCATCCAATTAACCTCTTTTGGTTACCGCGAAGAGATCTATGAGAAATCTCATTAGGTAAAAAAAAAGACATCAAAAGAATTGACTGCGGAGCCGTATGAGGTAGGAAAGTCTCAAGTACGGTTCTAAGGGAAGGAATTGAGCCGCCTATTCCGACCGGGGAGAGCAGGCCATCCGGCAGGGAGATTCTGAAATTGCGGAGGCTTGGTTTGATCAAGCCGCTGAGTATTGGAAACAAGCTATAACGCTTACCCCCGGGAATTATATTGAAGCGCATAATTGGTTGAAGATCACGGGACGTTTCGAATAAAAAAAGTTTTTTTGTTGGTTCATGGAATTGTTCTTCTGGGAAGAACTAATCAAAGAATTTCATTATATCCCTTAATCAGATCGTTCTAGTTTGTCTGATATTTCGTAAGGATAAAGAATACACAGATACAGTACAGAATCCATTTCTTTCGTTCTTTTCGTCTATTATTAGTTATTAGTAACTATTAAATTAAATGACTATATTCAAAATATTAAATTATTTAATTTTTTTGAAATAAATATATAGAAAAATTCATCTTTAAAATTTTCGAAAAAAAAAAATTCTATTTAAATAAAAAAATCGAACTATTCGATACTAGTTGATGAGAGTTACGCCGAAAACATAACAAAGTAATGAAAGTCGAAATACTTTGGGGTATTCTTTTAATTAAAATGGAATCAGATCTATTATGAATTGGCGATCAGAATGTATATGGATAGAACTTATAAGAGAATCTCGAAATATAAGTCTTTTGACTTAGGTGTTATCCTTCCTATATTACTTCTTAGTGATAGTTTGCTAGTAAATCGTTTTTTTTTATAATATAGAATAGTTATTCCAAAATAACTATAAGAAAATAGTGGAAAAACAAACCCTTCGAATGACTAAAAAATGGGATATTTCTTCATAATGACTGTTAGTGCGATTTTAAATAGTTAGAATGAGAATTATAATAATTAATTATATATAGTAATTAATATGAAATATTCTATAGCAAAATATTAAGGATCTCCATATAATACTTTACAATTGAGATTAGGAAGCGTCTAAGTTGCACAGTAAAAAAGTTTTTATCTTAATGGGTCCGTTGGGCGCCATACAT